AATGAATTGCCTGACAAAAGGATTACTTTGATAGAGTAAAACATGTAATTTTTATTACATTCATTATATTTCATTATATTTAATAGATTTAAACTATTCCTAAAAGCATCAAAAGCTTTTGTGCATCATACACCAAAATATAAAAAGATAAGCTAATTAAGCTACTGGGTTCATACCCCAATTATAAAGGTTAAATCCTTTTCTTTTTAATCTTTAATAATTCTTCAAAAATTTTATTCTTTAGAATTTTATTAATAGGAACATTAATTTCTATCTCAGCTAATTCTTGACTAGGAGCTTGAATAGGACTAGAAATTAATTTATTATCTTTTATCCCCCTAATAAGAGATAATAAATTAATATCTACTGAAGCATCTCTTAAATACTTTCTTACTCAAGCATTAGCTTCTTCTGTTCTTCTATTTGCAGTAATTATATTTCTATTAAATTTAAATATTAAGAATTCTACTTTATTTACAGAAAGAATAATTTTTTCATCTTTACTTTTAAAAAGAGGATCAGCTCCTTTCCATTTTTGATTCCCTAATGTAATAGAAGGTTTATCTTGATTTAATTCATTAATTTTAATAACTTGACAAAAAATTGCTCCTATAATACTTATATCTTATATTATTTTAAAACCATTAATTATAGTAAGAATTATCTTTTCAAGATTAATTGGAGCTTTAGGGGGTTTAAATCAAACCTCTTTACGAAAATTAATAGCTTATTCCTCTATTAATCACTTAAGATGAATATTAATAGCTATATTTAATAATAATTTACTATGAATTACTTATTTTATTTTTTATACTTTTTTAACTTTTACTATAATTTATCTATTTAATTTATTTAAAATTTCTCATATTAATCAATTATTTTCCCTACCTTTTTATTCAAAAATTATAAAATTTTTTATTTTTATTAATTTATTATCCCTAGGAGGTTTACCTCCTTTTTTAGGTTTTCTACCCAAATGATTAGTTATCCAATCATTAACTATAAATAATCAAATAACTATTCTTTCTTTTATAGTATTCATAACACTAATTACACTTTACTTTTATATACGACTTACCTATAGAGCTTTTATATTAAATTACTATGAAAATAATTGATTAAATTATTCTTTTTTTAATTCAATCTATCTATTAACATTTTTCATCTGCTCATTTATTTCTTTGTTTGGTTTATTCTTAATTTCTTCCTTATATTTCCTATCTTAAGGTTTTAAGTTAAATAAACTAATAGCCTTCAAAGCTATAAATATAAGAACAATCTTTTAAACCTAAAAAAAAAAAAAAAAATATTTTTTTATTTTAAAGCCTTAGTATTAAAATACTCCTTTAGAATTGCAGTCTAATGTCATAATTGACTATAAAGCTTCTTTTACATTAAATTTTAATTATACTTATTTTATATTATATGATTAAAGAGAATAATCTCATAAATAGATTTACAGTCTATTGCCTAACTTCAGCCATTTAATCGCGACAATGGTTATTCTCTACAAATCATAAAGATATCGGTACCTTATATTTTATTTTTGGAGCTTGAGCTGGAATAATAGGAACCTCATTTAGTATTCTAATTCGAATAGAATTAGGTCACCCAGGATCTCTAATTGGAGATGATCAAATCTATAATGTAATTGTAACAGCACATGCTTTTATCATAATTTTTTTTATAGTTATACCTATTATAATTGGTGGTTTTGGAAATTGATTAGTTCCTTTAATACTAGGAGCTCCAGATATAGCCTTTCCACGAATAAACAATATAAGCTTTTGACTTTTACCTCCTGCATTAACTCTCCTCCTGATGAGAAGTCTAGTAGAAACTGGAGCTGGGACAGGATGAACTGTTTATCCACCTTTATCATCTAATATTGCCCATGGTGGAGCTTCTGTAGATTTAGCTATTTTTTCTCTTCATCTTGCAGGTATTTCTTCTATTTTAGGAGCTGTAAATTTTATTACTACTGTTATTAATATACGATCCTCAGGTATTTCTCTAGACCGAATACCCTTATTTGTTTGATCAGTTGTAATTACTGCTTTTTTATTACTTTTATCTCTCCCTGTTTTAGCAGGAGCAATCACTATACTATTAACAGACCGAAATTTTAATACTTCATTTTTTGACCCAGCTGGAGGAGGAGACCCAATTTTATACCAACACTTATTTTGATTTTTTGGTCACCCTGAAGTATATATTTTAATTTTACCAGGATTTGGAATAATTTCTCATATTATTAGACAAGAAGCAGGAAAAAAAGAAACTTTTGGAGCTTTAGGAATAATTTATGCTATATTAGCTATTGGACTTCTAGGATTTATTGTTTGAGCTCATCATATATTTACAGTAGGAATAGATGTTGATACACGAGCATATTTTACATCAGCCACTATAATTATTGCCGTACCAACAGGTATTAAAATTTTTAGTTGACTTGCCACATTATATGGAACTCAATTAAATTTTTCACCTACAATACTCTGATCACTAGGATTTGTCTTTTTATTTACAGTTGGTGGATTAACTGGAATTATTTTAGCTAATTCTTCTATCGATGTCATCCTTCATGATACTTATTATGTAGTTGCACATTTTCATTATGTTCTTTCTATAGGAGCAGTTTTTGCAATTATAGCAGGATTTATCCATTGATACCCCTTATTTACTGGTTTAACTTTAAATAAAACTCTTCTAAAAAGTCAATTTGTAATTATATTTATTGGTGTAAATTTAACTTTTTTTCCTCAACATTTTTTAGGACTAGCAGGTATACCTCGACGATATTCAGACTACCCTGATGCATACACAACTTGAAATTTAATCTCTTCTATTGGTTCAACAATTTCTTTATTAGGAATTATTTTTTTTCTTTATATTATATGAGAAAGTTTAATTTATAAACATCAAGTCCTTTATCCTATACAATTAAGTTCCTCAATTGAATGATTCCAAAATACCCCCCCTTCTGAACATAGCTATTCTGAACTTCCTCTATTAAATAATTTCTAATATGGCAGATTAGTGCAATGGATTTAAGCTCCATAAATAAAGTACTTTACTTTTATTAGAATATAATGTCAACATGAACTAACCTTAGATTCCAAGATAGAGCTTCTCCTTTAATAGAACAATTAATTTTTTTTCATGACCACTCTCTTTTAATTTTAACAATAATTACTATTTTTGTAGGATATTTATTAATATCTTTATTTTTTAATAAATTAGTAAATCGATATTTATTACATGGACAATCAATTGAAATTATTTGAACTATTTTACCAGCAATCATTCTTATTTTTGTAGCCTTTCCTTCACTTCGACTTTTATATTTACTTGACGAAACTAATGAACCTTCCCTTACTTTAAAGACAATTGGTCATCAATGATACTGAACATATGAATATTCTGATTTCAAAAATATTGAATTTGATTCATATATAATTCCAACAAATGAATTATTAAATAATAACTTTCGTTTATTAGATGTTGACAATCGTGTCATTATCCCAATTAATTCATATATTCGAATTATAGTAACTGCCGCTGATGTAATTCATTCCTGAACTATTCCATCATTAGGAGTAAAAGTAGATGGTACACCAGGACGTTTAAACCAAACTAACTTCTTTATTAATCGTCCTGGTCTATTTTACGGACAATGTTCAGAAATTTGTGGAGCCAACCATAGTTTTATACCAATTGTAATTGAAAGAATTCCCATCAAATATTTTATTAAATGAATTATAAATAATAAATAATAAATAATAAATACATTTATAATTTTTCATTAGATGACTGAAAGCAAGTACTGGTCTCTTAAACCATTTAATAGTAAATTAGCACTTACTTCTAGTGAAAAAATTAGTTAATAAATAACATTAGTTTGTCAAACTAAAATTATCATCAATTGATGATATTTTTTAATCCCACAAATATCTCCAATTAATTGATTAAGTCTATTTATTATTTTTTCTATTACATTCGTAATCTTTAATATAATAAATTATTTTAATTTTTTTCCTTCAACACCTAAATCTCATTTTCCAAAAAATAAAATTAATAATTCAATAAATTGAAAATGATAACAAATTTATTTTCAGTATTTGATCCTTCTTCAAGTTTTTTAAATTTATCATTAAATTGATTAAGAACTTTCTTAGGAATTCTTATAATTCCTACTACATACTGATTAATACCTTCACGATATCATATTATATGAAATAATATTACTTTTATTCTTCACAAAGAATTTAAAATATTACTAGGACCTTTAAGTTCCAATGGATCTTCATTAATCTTTATTTCTCTATTTTCTATAATTCTTTATAATAATTTTATAGGATTATTCCCTTACATTTTTACTAGAACTAGTCATTTAACCCTTACATTAACAATAGCTCTACCATTATGATTATCTTTTATATTATTTGGATGAATTAATAATACTCAACATATATTTACTCATTTAGTTCCACAAGGAACTCCAGCAGTATTAATACCTTTTATAGTATGTATTGAAACAATTAGAAATATTATTCGTCCAGGCACATTAGCAGTTCGATTAACAGCTAATATAATTGCTGGTCATTTACTTTTAACTCTCTTAGGTAACACTGGATCTTCCCTATCATCTATTTTAATTAGAATTCTATTAATTACTCAAATTGCCTTACTAGTTTTAGAATCAGCAGTTTCAATAATTCAAGCTTATGTTTTCGCTGTACTTAGAACGCTATACTCTAGAGAAGTAAATTAATGTCAACACATTCAAATCATCCATTCCATTTAGTAGACTATAGACCATGACCATTAACTGCTTCAATTGGAGCTATAACAACTGTCGTTGGAATAGTAAAATGATTTCATGAATTTAATACTTCATTATTCTTATTAGGAAATATTATTACTATCATAACCGTTTATCAATGATGACGAGACGTTTCTCGAGAAAGAACATTCCAAGGACTTCACACCTATTCAGTAACTATAGGTTTACGATGAGGAATAATTTTATTTATTTTATCAGAAATTTTATTTTTTGTTTCTTTTTTTTGAGCTTTTTTTCATAGAAGTCTTTCACCGTCAATTGAATTAGGAATTATATGACCTCCTATAGGAATTACTCCTTTTAATCCATTCCAAATTCCATTATTAAATACAGTTATTTTATTATCTTCAGGTATTACTGTCACATGAGCACACCATAGATTAATAGAAGGAAATTATTCTCAAGCCACTCAAGGCTTATTTTTTACAGTGCTTTTAGGAATTTACTTTACAATATTACAAGCTTACGAATATATTGAAGCTCCTTTTTCAATCGCTGACTCAATTTATGGTTCAACCTTTTTTATAGCAACAGGATTCCACGGAATTCATGTCTTAATCGGAACAACATTTTTAATTATTTGTTTAATTCGACATTTAGATAATCATTTTTCTAAAAATCACCATTTTGGATTTGAAGCAGCTGCTTGATATTGACATTTCGTAGATATCGTCTGATTATTCCTTTTTGTTTCAATTTACTGATGAGGTGGTTAAATAATTATTTATATAGTATAAAAAGTACAATTGACTTCCAATTAATTAGTCTATTACTCAATAGTATAAATAATCTTCTCTATTTTAATTACTAGAACTATTATTATACTAATTTCTTTACTAGTCATATTTATTGCTTCTATTCTTTCAAAAAAATCTTTAATTGACCGAGAAAAATCTTCTCCATTTGAATGTGGATTTGATCCAAAATCTTCTTCACGTCTTCCATTCTCTCTCCGATTTTTCTTAATTACTATTATCTTCTTAATTTTTGATGTAGAAATTGCTTTACTTTTACCAATTATCTTAATTATAAACTTTTCAAATCTAATTATTTGAACATTAACCTCTTTAACTTTTATTCTAATCCTATTAATTGGTCTTTATCATGAATGAAATCAAGGTATATTAAATTGATCTATTTAGGGTTGTAGTTAAATATAACATTTGATCTGCATTCAAAAAGTATTGATAATTCAATCTACCTTGAATATGAAGCGATATATTGCAATTAGTTTCGACCTAATTATAGGTAAATTACCCTTATTCTTTAATTGAAGCCAAAAAGAGGCTTATCACTGTTAATGATATAATTGAGATAATCTCCAATTAAAGAAGTATGATGTTCAAGAAAAAGCTGCTAACTTTTCCCTTTTAATGGTTAAATTCCATTTATACTTCTATTTATATAGTTTAAAAAAAACATTACATTTTCATTGTAAAATTAAATTATTTTATTTTATAAATTACTAAAAAAAATTCATTATATTCAAAGATTAATTAATCACCCTAATATCTTCAATATTATACTCTTACTTTTAAGCTATTTGAATAAAAAATTATGAATAAATATAAAATTATTACCCAAATAATAAATCTTAAAAAATAAATTTTTAAATTATTATTTTGTAAAACTTGATTTAATTGAGTATATTTAATTAAATTAAAATATAAATTTTGTCCACCAAAATATTCAGATCAACCTTGATCAAAGGATTTTAAAGACAATTTTCCAATAATCAAAAAATAATTAATTAATCCATAACTTGAAATATAAGGTATAAACCACATTGATCCTAAAAAATATGTCATATTATAATTATAAAAACTTTTATTAAAAAAAAATAATGATACTTTACTAAAAATATAACCTACAAATCCACCAAACAAACACACTATTAAAGTTAATAACTTTAAATAAGAAGGTAAAACAATTAATATAGGACTTGGAAAAATTAATCATCTCAATACACTTCCTCCAAAAATTCTTAAAATTAATAAACCTAACATACTTTTTAACATAATTCATCCTTCATCATTAAGAATATTTAAAGAATAAAAATGAATTCCACCAGTTATAGTATAATATACTAAACGAAAAGAATAACATACAGTTAATCCAGTAGAAAAGAAAAAAAGAAAAAAAGAAAAAATATTAATATAAGATAACGAAACAATTTCCAAAATTAAATCTTTTGAATAAAATCCAGCTAAAAAAGGTATCCCACATAATGCTAAATTAGCAACATTAAAACAAGAAGTTCTAAAAGGTATAGAAAATCTTAATCCTCCTATTAAACGAATATCTTGAAAATTATTTATATTATGAATAATAGCTCCAGCACACATAAATAACAATGCTTTAAATAACGCATGAGTTAATAAATGAAAAAAAGCTAATTTATAATATCCCATTGCTAAAATTCTCATTATTAATCCTAATTGTCTTAAAGTTGACAAAGCAATAATTTTTTTTAAATCAAATTCATAATTAGCTCCTAATCCAGATATAAATATTGTTAAACCAGATAATAATAACAATAAATCTCCTACTCAAGTATATCTTAATAAAATATTAAATCGAATCAATAAATAAACCCCAGCAGTTACCAAAGTTGAAGAATGAACTAATGCAGAAACAGGTGTTGGAGCTGCTATAGCAGCAGGTAACCAAGAAGAAAAAGGAATCTGAGCTCTTTTAGTTATAGCTGCTAAAACTACTATTCTCCCAACAACTAATATTTCAAAATTATTTTTTATAACTTCTAAATAAAAAATATAATTTCATCTTCCATAATTTAATATTCAAGAAATAGCTAATAATAAAGCAACATCTCCGATACGATTAGATAAAGCAGTAAGTATACCAGCATTATAAGATTTTACATTTTGAAAATAAATTACTAAACAATAAGAAACAAGACCTAATCCATCCCATCCTAATAAAATTCTAATCAAATTAGGTCTAATAATTAATAATATCATTGATATAACAAATATTAAAACCAATATAATAAATCGATTTATCTTATAGTCTCTTTCTATATATTCTTTTCTATAAAAAATTACTAAAGAAGCAATAATTAAAACAAAAGATATAAATAAAAAACTCATTCAATCAAATAACAAAGTCATTACAATTCTTCAAGAATTAAGAGAAACAATTTCTCATTCAATAAAAACTCTTCTATCATTTATTAAATAATTTATTCCTAAAAAAAAATTTAATAAACTACACCCTCCTAAAAAAATAAAACTAATTCTACAAATCGATAAATACTTAATGATTTAAAAAGAAACAATCTTATCTTTGACATCACAAATCAATATTTTTATTAAACTATTTAAATAAATTCATAAAATACACATATTCCCCTTTAAAATTAATAAATTTAAAGGAAATCAATGTAAAAATAAAAGCAAAAATTCTCGTAATAAACCACCTCTAAAAGAATAAGTTCCAACAAAAATTTTTCCATGTTGTCTATAAGCATACAAATATAAAGTATAAGCAGCTCTAAAAAAAGATAAAAATGATAATATTAATATAGATAACCAAGATCAACTAACAATTCTATTAATTAAAGTAATTTCTCCTAATAAATTTAAAGTTGGTGGTGCTGCTATATTTGCAGAACTCAATAAAAATCATCATAACGTTATTGAAGGCATAAAATTTAATATCCCCTTATTAATTAATAAACTACGACTCCCTAATCGTTCATAAGAAATATTAGCTAAACAAAATAAACCAGATGAACATAAACCATGAGCAATTATTAAAGTATAAGAACCACAAATACCTGTATAAGTTAAAGTTATCAATCCTGACAAAACAATTCCTATATGTGCAACTGAAGAATAGGCAATCAAAGCTTTTAAATCCGTCTGCCGCAAACAAATTAAACTAACTAACACACCCCCAACTAATCTAATTCTTACCCAAATATAATTAAATTTCAAACCCAATACCTGTAAAAAAGAAAAAACTCGTAATAAACCATAACCCCCTAATTTCAACATAATACCAGCCAAAATTATTGAACCAGAAACTGGAGCTTCAACATGAGCCTTTGGAAGTCATAGATGAACCAAAAATATTGGTATTTTTACTAAAAATGCTATAATTATAGCAAAATATAAAATTTCTAAATCAAAACCATAATTACTTAATAAATAAAAAACTATTGATCCCATACTTCTATCTAAATAAAAAATACCTACTAATATTGGTAAAGAAACTAATAAAGTATAAAAAAGTAAATATACTCCAGCTTGTAATCGTTCCGGTTGATACCCTCAACCTAAGATTAAAAATAAAGTAGGAATTAATCTTCTCTCAAAAAATAAATAAAATATAAACAATCTAATACTTCTAAAAGTTATAATTAATATTATTAATAAAAATAAAATATTAATTATAAATAATATTAAATAGTTATTATTTTTATAAATTATTTCACTTGCTATTAATATTAAAGAAATAATTCATAATCTAAGTAAAATTAACCCATAAGAAATTATATCACATCCAAATAAATAAGAAATCCCTATAAAATAATCCATTCTTATAACTATTAAAATAAAAATAAATCTTACTAAAAATAAAAATCTTTGAACCATTCAATAAGTTCTAAATTTTAAACATAAAGGAAATAAAAATAAAATTGAAAAAAAAATTTTTAACATTGCAAAATATTAAATCTTTGAAAATAATCATTCCCATGTGTACGAATTATTGAAACTAAAATAGATAATCCTAATGCTCCTTCACAAACTCTAAAAACTAAAAATATTATACTAAAAAAACTTTCAAAATTTAATATATTTAAATAAATTAATAATAAAAGAAATAATCTTAAAACAATATATTCTAATCTTAGCAATATTGATAATAAATGTTTTCGATTAGAAACAAATGTAATTACACCTATAATAAACAAAATTCTAAATAATCTTAAACTCAAATTTATCATTAGTTATAAGTTTTAATAGTTTAAAAAAAACATTGGTCTTGTAAACCAAAACTAAGAAATTCTTTTAAAACTTCAAGAAAAAAATTATTATTTTATCATTAATCTCCAAAATTAATATTTTCATTAAACTATTTCTTGATATTATACAATGACTTTTCCTATCTCTACTTTTTATTTTTAATCTTATTTTCTTAATAATAAATCACCCATTAGCTATAGGATTAACTCTACTTATCCAAACAACACTAATTTGTTTAACTATTGGACTAATAATAAAAACTTTCTGATTTTCATACATATTATTCTTAATTTTCTTAGGAGGTATACTAGTTTTATTTATTTATGTTACATCATTAGCATCTAATGAAATATTTTCATTTTCAATAAAACTAACTTTTCTTTCATCTTTACTTTTCCTTTGTTTTCTAATAATAATTTCATTTATAGATATAAATTATTTTTATCAATTCACAAATTTAGAAATATATTCTATTAATAATGTAAATTCTTACATTATAGAAAACTCCTTATCATTAAATAAACTTTATAATTATCCTATCAATTATTTAACAATCATATTAATAAATTATTTATTAATTACATTAATTGCTATTGTAAAAATTACTAAATCCTTTAAAGGACCTCTTCGACCTATATTCAACTAATGAATAAACCCATACGAGTAAAACACCCTATTATAAAAATTATTAATAATGCTTTAATTGATTTACCAGCTCCCATTAATATTTCTTCATGATGAAATTTTGGATCTTTACTATTTTTATGTCTTATAATTCAAATTATAACAGGTTTATTTTTAGCAATACATTACACAGCAGATATTAACTTAGCTTTCTATAGTGTTAATCACATTTGCCGAGATGTAAATTATGGCTGACTATTACGAACTATTCATGCTAATGGAGCATCATTTTTCTTTATCTGTTTATATTTACACGTAGGGCGTGGTATCTACTATAACTCATATCTATTTATACCTACATGAATGGTAGGTGTAATTATTCTATTTTTAGTTATAGGAACTGCTTTCATAGGATATGTTTTACCATGAGGACAAATATCATTTTGAGGAGCTACAGTAATTACAAATCTCCTCTCAGCAATCCCTTATCTAGGGATCGATTTAGTTCAATGAATTTGAGGAGGATTTGCTGTCGATAATGCAACCCTTACCCGATTCTTTACATTCCATTTTATTTTCCCTTTTATTGTTTTAGCAATAACATTGATTCATATCTTATTCCTTCACGAAACAGGTTCAAATAATCCATTAGGTCTTAATTCTAATATTGACAAAATCCCTTTCCATCCATATTTTACTTTTAAAGACATTATAGGATTCTTAATTTTAATAACATTACTAATTTTATTAACTTTAACTAACCCTTATTTATTAGGAGACCCAGATAATTTTATCCCAGCTAATCCTTTAATTACTCCTATTCATATCCAACCAGAATGATATTTTTTATTTGCCTACGCAATTTTACGATCAATTCCTAATAAATTAGGAGGAGTTATTGCTTTAGTTCTTTCAATTGCAATTCTAGCTATCCTTCCTCTATCTCATTTAAGAAAATTCCGTGGTATTCAATTTTACCCACTTAATAAAATTATATTTTGAATTATAGTAATTACAGTAATTTTACTTACATGAATTGGAGCTCGACCTGTTGAAGATCCGTACATCTTAATAGGCCAAATTCTAACAATTATCTACTTTTTCTATTACCTAACTAACCCCTTAATTAGTAAATGATGAGATAATTTACTAAATTAATCTAAATTAGTTAATGAGCTTGATATAAGCATATGTTTTGAAAACATAAGATAGAAATTAATATTTCTATTAACTTTACTAAAAATAATTAACTAAATAAAATAAATTAAAAAAATTTTATAACCAATAATAAATAATAAATAATTTAAAGAAAAAGGTAAAAATCCTTTTCAAGCTAAATATATTAATTTATCATAACGAAATCGAGGTAAAGTTCCACGAACCCAAATAAATATAAAAGAAATTAAAGTTAACTTAATAAAAAATACTATTGAAAATAAATCTCTTCCTAAAAATATTACACAAAATAACATTCTCATAAATAAAATTCTTGCATATTCTGCTAAAAAAATCAATGCAAACCCCCCTCTTCTATACTCAACATTAAATCCAGATACTAACTCTGATTCTCCTTCAGCAAAATCAAAAGGAGTACGATTAGTTTCCGCTAAAGAAATTCTAAATCAAACTAAAGCTATAGGAAATATAATTAATAAAAATCAAATAAACATTTGATACTTATAAAATATCAATATATTAAATCTCTCAATTAAAAAAATAAATCTTAATAAAATCAATGCCAAACTAACTTCATAAGAAATAGTTTGAGCAACTGCACGTAACCCTCCTAATAAAGCATAATTTGAATTAGAAGATCATCCAGCAACCATTACAGTATAAACCCCTAAACTAGTACAACATAAAAAAAATAATAACCCTAAATTAAATGAAAAAAGTTTAATAAATAAAGGTATACATATCCATACTAACAAAGATAAAAATAAAGAAAAAATAGGAGAAAAATAATAAGAAAGATAATTTGAAAGTAAAGGATAAGTCTGTTCTTTTGTAAATAATTTAATTGCATCACAAAAAGGTTGAGGAATTCCTATAATCCCTACCTTATTAGGTCCCTTACGAATTTGAATATAACCTAAAACCTTCCGTTCAAGAAGAGTTAAAAAACCAACACCTACTAATACAAAAATTACTAATAATAATATACCAATAATAAATAATAAATTTTCGATAAAAAACATAGTACTACTTGTAATATAAATTACATAAATAAATTCTAAATTTATTGCACTAATCTGCCAAAATAGTTTATATTAATTATATTCACTTAAATAAATAATAATTTATCAAATATTAGGTCCTTTCGTACTGAAATATTTTAAATATTTAAAGATAGAAACCAACCTGGCTTACACCGGTTTGAACTCAGATCATGTAAGATTTTAAAAGTCGAACAGACTTAAAATTTAAGCAACTACACCTAAACTTATATCTTAATCCAACATCGAGGTCGCAATCTTTTTTATCGATATGAACTCTCCAAAAAAATTACGCTGTTATCCCTAAAGTAACTTAAATTTTTAATCGCTAATAACGGATCAAATAACCATAAATCAATGTAAAACTAAATTAAAAGTTATTCTAATTTTAATATCACCCCAATAAAATATTAATTATAATTATAATATAACAAATCTACAAAATTATAATAACTTAAATATAAAGATTTATAGGGTCTTCTCGTCTTTTAAATAAATTTTAGCTTTTTAACTAAAAAATAAAATTCTATTATAAATTTTTATGAAACAGTTAATATTTCGTCCAACCATTCATTCTAGCCTTCAATTAAAAGACTAATGATTATGCTACCTTTGCACAGTTAATATACTGCGGCCATTTAAATTAAATCAGTGGGCAGGTTAAACTTTTTAATAATTCCAAAAAGACATGTTTTTGTTAAACAGGCGAACATTAAATTTGCCGAATTCTTTATAAAAACTTTTCACTTTTATTTATTTATACATAATCAATATACTAATTTTATCATTATTAATTTATTTAAAACATTAAAATAAACACTTTAATAAATAATTAAAATTTAATAAATAATTTCTATTAACTAATAAATTATAACATTTTTACCAATAATGGCTAATTCTAAGCCTATATTTATTAAATATTTAATAATTTTTAATAATTTATTTTATAGCTTATCCCATAAAATATTAAAATTAAATAATTATTTAATTAATCTACTTAACTAAATAATACAAAATTTCTAAATTAAATTTATTTCTTAAAGAACTAGATACCTTTAAAAACGAATAACATTTCATTTCTAATATATTATTTAAAATAATTTTATCACATTAACTTTTATAATATATTAACTCTTTTAAAATCGAGAAAATTAAATTTTATAATCTTTATTTAATAAACCCTGATACACAAGGTACAATAAATTAAATCTTCTTTTAAAATAAAAATTTTTCAAAATATTTCAATTTTCTTTCACAATACTATTTAACTATAATTAATATTATTTTTTCTTTAAAAAATACTAAAACAAACCACTTAATAATTATTTTTAATACTTTAATAAATAAAATCAAAAAATTAATAAATAAAATCTAATCAATTTATATTGATTTGCACAAAAATCTTTTCAATGTAAATGAAATACTTTACTTTTTAAGCTTTAAATTGCATTCTAGATACACTTTCCAGTACATCTACTATGTTACGACTTATCTTACCTTAATAATAAGAGTGACGGGCGATGTGTACATATTTTAGAGCTAAAATCAAAAAATCAATCTTTATTAATTTACTACCAAATCCACCTTCAATAATCCTATTTCAAATTTATATCCATATAAATAACTTTATTGTAACCCATTTCTACTTAAATATAAACTACACCTTGATCTGATATTTTATTATTTAAATTTTATGAAAATTATCTTTCTTTTAAAATATTCTTAATAACGACGATATACAAGCTGATTACAAATTTAAGTAAGGTCCATCGTGGATTATCGATTACAGAACAGGTTCCTCTGAATAGACTAAAATACCGCCAAAATTTTTAAGTTTCAAGAAATTATCTATTACTACTTAAGTTTTATTTAATTACTCTTTAAATAATAGGGTATCTAATCCTAGTTTATTAATAAAATTTCTGAGCTTCAATAAAATTTTTACAAAATTACATAAATTTAAAATTTCACCTAATAAATCTACTTTAATTTTATAAATTAACAAATTAACTCAAACTAAAACAATTTATTTGTATTATTTGTATAACCGCGACTGCTGGCACAAATTTAGTCAATACTCTATAATATTACTATATCTAAATTTACTTAATTTATAATACCAATTACTGCGAATAAAACAAAATATATTTACTATTAAAATAAATAAAATTCCTCACAAAAATTTACATATAAATTAAACTAATAACAAACTTTTAAGCTAAAATAAAACTTTATTCAAAAATTTATCCTAAAATTAAATAAACTATCATTTATATAATTTATATTTAAATAAATAAAATTAGTATAAAATTAAATAAAACTTTAAAATAATATTAATAACTCAAAATTGGTAACTCCTACCTATATAAAAAATTTTAAAAAAACTAAATTTTATATTTTTAATTAAATATTCATTTTAAAAACTTAAATTATACTACATATTCATATATAATATTTATATTACCCCTAATATATATTAATTATTAATAATACATGCATATAATTATAATTCATTTAAAAATAAATAATTAATTATCATATAATTAAATTATCTTTACTCACATAAATATACATAATTATTTCATAAAATTTTATTTTAAAATTAAATATAAAAATACTTTATATATTATATTTAAATAAATAAAATTAGTATTTACAAATTTTCAAAAATTCGTACAAAGGCAATTTATCAATATCATAATTTTTTTTTTTTTTTTTTTTTTTTAAATATAATATATATTGAAATTTTTAAAAAATTTATAAATTTTTATAAAATTTTATGAAATTTTTTAAAAATTTACGAAATTTTTAATTTTTAATAAAAAATTTCTATTAAATATTCATCTAAAATTTTGTATTTTTAAGAAATTTATTTTTTTGATAACTAAGTTAAATTAATAGATATTTATTAATATATAAATGTTTAATTGATTAATATTTATCTATTAATTACGATAATAAAAAAAATTTAGGATTAAGTAAAGGCTAACATTCATTAAATATTTATATTTAGAGAGGTATATAATTATCTCGTAGAAATAATTGTTGAAATATAAATATATTAATAATTTATAGACGATTGTTATTTATATATATTAATAAATTTATTAATAATTAATATATTAATAATTCCAATACATAATTTTAATAATTATAAAATATGTATATATAATATATATATTTATTTATATATATATATATGCAAAAAAAAATTATCTATAATAAACCTTACTTATAACAAAATACCCCTAAATTTTTAAAAAAAAAATTAAAAATCTACAAATACTTTCTCTTCTAATTTTTTTTTTTTTTTTTTTAAAAATGACTAGATGAAAACCAATAAGTAAAATTCCAAAAATTGTAGTCAACTTGTAAATTTTTTTTACCTAGATGAAAATTTACTTAGAGGATGCAACCCAAAATTTATCTCTTCCATTTTTCATCTTATTCAATTTTTAAAATTTTAAATTTTAAAATTAAATTTTAACAATTTTCAATATAAATTTCATCTTTATATTACTCCCCTAATTTTTTTTTCAAAATTTTTCAAAATTTTGAAAAAAATTTTCTAAAAATTCTTAAAAATTTTCAAAAATCCCAAATTTCATAAATTTTACTAATTTTAATTATTAAAACTCTTTAAAATTAAATTAAAATTTTATATATTCTCAAAAAAAATTACTATTAAACAAAAAAATATATATATTTTTAGCATGAAAATTATATTATT